GAATAGAATACTACTAATATATCTAAGAAATAATATATAGATAAACTAAAGCAAGTCAAGTTTTTTTAAGCTTTCGCAAAACGATCATAATTGATAGAAGTATATTTTTAAGTAAAGTATTATTCCTATTCCTAGCTCTAAAGCCCACTCCTTCCCCATACTACAAGTGAAAGAGAAAATGTAAATACTACCATTAAAGCAGCCCAAGCGAAACTTACTATATCCATGCGAATGATACCCCCTATCCCTATCTCTATGAAATGAAGAATGATTCCATTATTTATTCATAATCATAGTGGAATCAATGGTGCAGAGTCAAAACAGGATTCTTACTTACGGCTTTTTATGAAACAATTTCATGAATCCACTCATAAAAAGTTCATAGATTTCTTATTCTATATAATTCTATATATAATTAGATTGAAATAGCAAAGAATTGAAAAAAAAATAGAATAAGAAAAAATAAAAGATACAAATACAAAGAAGAGCCAGTCAACCATTCTGATTCAATTTATGAACAGTACTCAGAACCTCTAGTGAGTCTGAATACAAAGTATCTTCAGTTCTTTGCCACAATTCTTAAATGAATTTACCATCAGCCTATCCAATCTAATTTCATCGCAGACAGAGTTACCTCAATATTAAGAAAAGTGTAAAATAATTAGGGAATCTTTATAGTTTTTTTTAGAATCTTTTATTAAACCTTAGTAGCCAAAAAGGAGTGTCTCTTAGGAACCTTTGGTTTGGATACCAAGATTTCCGACTTCTTACTTTCATAGTTCTCCAGAATGAATTCTCGCTCTTTCTTTTATTTGATTCAATTCAGAATAGCCCAAACCAATCTTTCATAAGATTGGGTTGCTTCAGATTTCTTGGTACTTTTTTGAGCCACACTCAGAACCCATATTTTGAGAAAAAAGATGACAGTCTTTTATAGGACCTATGGTTCTCAAAATCAAGTATCGACAGACCTAGCCCTTGCCTATGCTTTTGCGGGGCAAGAATTCGTCAAGTTCGATCAACAGGATTAAGAAATTCCAAGTATTTTTTTGTTGATCAGGCGACACCCAGATTCGAACCGGGGATAAAGGATTTGCAGTCCCCCGCCTTACCACTTGGCCATGCCGCCAAATTACATCCAAAACAGATAAAGAAATGAAGAAGAATAAAGAAGAAATAAATTCTCTAATAAATTCTATAAGATTCTATTATAAATTATATGAAATTCTATATTCTATATTATATATAAACTATATATTATATATATTATATAAGAATATTAAAAGAATATTAAGAATATGAAATTCTAGAATTCTATATTCTTAATATTCTTATACTTAGATATTCTTTATTCTTTAGATATTCTATTTTATTCTCTTTCTATTCCTCTCCTCATTTTGGTTTTGATTTGAATTTTTTACTTTCTTAATTTCTTTTATTTTTGGATCTTAAATCCCATTGTACTTATCCTTTTCCAAAAAAATTCCTCTTTTTTATTGGATCCGATTTATATTCTTTTCTTCGATTGATTTTATCTCAAAACACGCGTCGCTTAAAAACTTATCTTATCTTTTCACTTTTCTATAGATCTATCGAATCTATAGAAAAGTGAAAAGATTCCCGGCCCGGTCACAGACTGTAAAATGCAGGGCAATTTCGAATAAATTACTCTTTACTCCATTAACTATTTAATATTTAATTATTACTCTTTTACTCTTACTTACTTTTCTTACTTTGAATTAGCGAACAGCTCTTAATTTTGTATCTCCTTATCTTAATGGATGCAAAATCCAATTGATTTCCGACTAATCATTATCAATTACATGATCAATTCTAATTATCTAATTAGAAGAAAATATATGTGTATATGTAAACCCCAGAAAAGTGTAAACTCTAGAACAGAAATTGTTATACATGGATACCAAGCTGGGTCTATTTCTTATGCACATATCCCTATATAGGATCATCGTGCTTGAATATTTCATTGAATATGAATAGAAGATAGACATTATGATAGAGTACGACCTAACCTAGGTTGCACCAAGTTCAATTCTTATAAAAGATGTGATATACGGATAGCTAGATAGCTATATCGTCATGTACTTCCTAAAGATTACTCCTATGACTATATACGTACGCAATTCCATTGTATTTTATAAATTTTACTACCAAAAAAAGATTTGCGAATTCCTTTTTGAACATTCAATTACGTGTGCTAAAAAAAAAGGGAAACTCTATGCTGTTCCTGATTCTTCTGTTTTTATCTCATTCATAGAGAGCAGATTCAATCCTAAACTCATTGATTTTTTCTTTTTTTGTACGCTGATCATAATATCATCATTAATATCATAAATATCATAATAAAAGAATTAGGTATTAGGTCTAAATTGGATCAATTTTGATATCCGATAAAAGACTCCATCAGCCTAAGTGACAGAATTTTTCCCAGGAATACTTTCTTAATTTCCATTTCTTTCTATTTGTACCTGTCTCAAGATCAAATTCGAACTTGCATCGAAAATGCCCTTCATTTCTCTGTCTTGCTTTCGTTCATACGATATATATGGATGGAGTTGACTAAAATTTTATGTGATTCAGTAAAAAGAATATCCATTCCATCATTGCTAGATCAATTCGTAGGGTTCGATGAATAGTGAGCCAAAAGCCGATAATGGGATTTTTTCAATAAAGAGGAAACTTCAGATTAAGATGCTCCAGAATGGAAATGAGGGAATGTCCACAATACCTGGATTTAGTCAGATACAATTTGAGGGATTTTGTAGGTTCATTAATCAGGGCTTGACGGAAGAATTTCATAAGTTTCAAAAAATTGAAGATAGAGATCAAGAAATTGAATTTCAATTATTTGTGGAAACATATCAATTGGTAGAGCCCTTGATAACAGAAAGAGATGCTGTGTATGAATCACTCACATATTCTTCTGAATTATATGTACCCGCGGTCTTAATTTGGAAAACCGGTAGAAATATGCAAGAACAAACCATTTTTATTGGAAACATCCCTATAATGAATTCTTTTGGAACCTCTATAGTAAATGGAATATACCGAATTGTGATCAACCAAATATTGCAAAGTCCCGGTATTTACTATCGTTCAGAATTGGAACATAACGGAGTTTCTGTCTATACCAGTACTATAATATCGGATTGGGGGGGAAGGTCGGAATTAGAAATTGATAGAAAAGCAAGGATATGGGCCCGTGTAAGTAGAAAACAAAAAATATCTATTCTAGTTCTATCATCAGCTATGGGTTCGAATATAAGAGAAATTTTAGATAATGTTTGTTACCCTGAGATTTTCTTGTCTTTCCCGAATGATAAAGAGAAAAAAAAAATTGGGTCAAAAGAAAATGCTATTTTGGAATTTTATCAACAATTTGCCTGTGTAGGGGGGGATCCAGTATTTTCTGAGTCCTTATGCAAGGAATTACAAAAGAAATTTTTTCAACAAAGATGTGAGTTAGGAAAGATTGGTCGACGAAATATAAACCGGAGACTTAATCTTGATATACCCCAAAACAATACATTTTTGTTACCACGAGATTTATTGGCTGCTGTGGATCATTTGATTGGAATGAAATTGGGAATGGGTACACTTGACGATATGAGTCACTTGAAAAATAAACGTATTCGTTCTGTAGCAGATCTATTACAGGATCAATTCGGATTGGCTCTTGTTCGTTTAGAAAATACGGTTCGAGGAACTATATGTGGAGCAATCAGGCATAAATTGATACCGACTCCTCAAAATTTGGTAACTTCAACTTCATTAACAACTACTTATGAATCGTTTTTTGGCCTACACCCTTTATCTCAAGTTTTGGATCGAACTAATCCGTTGACACAAATTGTTCATGGGCGAAAATGGAGTTATTTGGGTCCTGGAGGATTGACGGGGCGAACTGCTAGTTTTCGAATACGAGATATCCACCCGAGTCACTATGGACGTATTTGTCCAATTGACACGTCCGAAGGAATCAATGTTGGACTTATGGGATCATTAGCTATTCATGTGAAGGTTGGTTATTGGGGATCTATAGAGAGTCCATTTTATGGATTATCTGAGAGATCAAAAGAGGCACAGATGGTTTATTTATCACCAAATAGAGATGAATATTATATGGTAGCAGCAGGAAATTCTTTGGCCTTGAATCGGGATATTCAAGAACAACAGGTTGTTCCAGCTCGATATCGTCAAGAATTCCTGACTATTGCATGGGAAGAGATTCACCTTAGAAGCATTTTTCCCTTCCAATATTTTTCTATTGGAGCTTCCCTCATTCCTTTTATTGAGCATAATGATGCGAATCGAGCTTTAATGAGTTCTAATATGCAGCGCCAAGCAGTTCCCCTTTCTCGGTCCGAGAAGTGCATTGTTGGAACTGGGTTGGAAGGACAAACGGCTCTAGATTCGGGGGTTTCAGTTATAGCCGAACGCAAGGGAAAAATCATTTATACTGATACTCAAAAGATCATTTTCTCAAGTAATGGGGATACTCTAAGCATTCCATTGGTTATGTATCAACGTTCCAACAAAAATACTTGTATGAATCAAAAAACTCAGGTTCAGCGGGGTCAATACATTAAAAAGGGACAAATTCTAGCGGGCGGTGCGGCTACAGCTGGTGGGGAACTCGCTTTAGGAAAAAATCTATTAGTAGCTTATATGCCATGGGAAGGTTACAATTTTGAAGACGCAGTACTAATTAGCGAACGTCTGGTTTATAAAGATATTTATACTTCTTTTCACATCCGGAAATATGAAATTCAGACTCATGTAACAAGCCAAGGTCCTGAAAGAATCACTAAGGAGATCCCGCATTTAGAGGCTCGTTTACTCCGAAATTTAGACAGAAATGGAATTGTGATGCTGGGATCTTGGATAGAAACAGGTGATATCTTAGTAGGTAAATTAACACCTCAGACAGCGAGCGAATCCTCATATGCCCCGGAGGATAGATTATTACGAGCTATACTTGG